AGTCAAAGTGGATTGGCCGACACTAGCACTTCCACGTAATAACTCTACCAAAGGCGATCCTATTACAGGAATAGCTTCAGGTACGCCTGTCACGATTTTTACTGCCCAATAACCAATTTGGTCCCGAGGTAAGGAATAACCAGTTACACCAAAAGATGCAGTCAATACAGCCAAAATCACACCTGTAACCCAAGTCAATTCGCGAGGTTTTTTAAATCCACCTGTGAGATACACACGAAATACGTGTAGGATCATCATTAGCACCATCATACTTGCTGACCATCGATGAACTGATCGGATTAACCAACCAAAGTTGGCTTCAGTCATTATGTATTGAACAGAGGCAAAAGCCTCTGTAACGGTCGGACGATAGTAAAAAGTCATAGCAAAACCGGTAGCTACTTGTACTAAAAAACAAGTAAGTGTGATCCCTCCTAGACAATAAAATATGTTGACATGAGGAGGAACATATTTACTAGTTATATCATCTGCAATCGCCTGAATCTCGAGACGCTCCTCGAACCAATCATATACTTTATTGAGATAGGTAAACCAAAGAGACTCCCCCTCTGAGAACCGTATATGAGAATTTCATCTCGTACGGCTCAAGCAAAAACACCCAAATAGTGGTTGCAACGGATATGTAATAGAAAGTTTGAAACTTCTTAGCCACTTGATTCAATCGTCCCTGAAGATACGAAGCGAAGGAACCAAAATCCGGAATCTCTTCTTTGTGATGATAATGCCAAAATATCAAGTTGGCTCATTCGTCTTTATGTTGATCGTTACAGGCCTCTTGAATCTTCTCTTCCCCTATTTATTTTATTTTGGATTTGTTGTTTTTGTTTGTTCGTAATACGGATTTACTATATGTTTTGTTTACTATTGATAGGAATTCTCTTGTGGAGACCCTATGAATCGATTGAAACCTCAGATTCATACTAGAACCACGATGATTCAATAAAGCGCCCAAGCTAAGCCCAAAGGTTCTCTGAGTAAGAACCATTTGATCATCACTTATTCAATGAATGGATGGAATGACTAAAAATCCATAGAAACATTGGTCCTTCGGTCAAAATAAGCATAATTCTGAAGGAAGAAAAATCGTTCGATTTATGACTCGTTGTTTGAAAATTTGTTGGAGTCCGGTCGCGAGGTCTGAATAGTAGGTATGAATCATAGTTCAAATATTTATTGATCTATTCCATATATTCCGTGCTCCAGATACTAGAATGAATATCCGACGAGGTAGAACCATCTCTATCGAGATGACAGACCTATTCTCTGTACTATCAATAGGATCAATTATAACAAGTCACACACTCATATTCCGGAAATACCGAAACAACGGAATTCCACGGTCGAACTACCAGAATGGCCTAGAAATCCGAGTCCTAAGTGATTCATTTTGGATTGAAAAGCTAGGACTTCATGGTTCTTATGGGACCTAACTCATTGAAATTCCATCCAGTAAAACGGAAGAATTATAAATCTCCAAAATAATAGATAGGAATATCGCAAATAGAGCCATTGCGACACCCATGAAGGGGGTAGTTCCCCATCCAGGAGCCACTTTACCATATTCCGAATTCAATGGTTTCAATAAATCCCCTGTAATAGTTCGTCTTGGCCCAGATCTAGAACTACCCTCAACGGTTTGTGTAGCCATAAATCCTATTGCATTGGTTGAGATCTGTTGACTTTGTATACTATTTCGTTGTAAATAAACGATCTTATCGTAGCGTAGATCGATCGTGGTCTTGAAATTATCTAATAATGGAAACAGCAACCCTAGTCGCCATCTCCATATCTGGTTCACTTGTAAGCTTTACTGGGTACGCCTTATATACCGCTTTTGGGCAACCCTCTCAACAACTAAGAGATCCATTCGAGGAACACGGGGACTAGTTGAAATAATGAACCTCCCATATTGGGGGGCTCATTACTTCAATTGAGATAATGAAAAATCATTTCATCTTTTTAGTCGGAACCTTAGGCGGATCTCGAAAAAAGATAGCGAAAAAAATGATCCCTAAAGTCGAGACTAACAGGAATGTATAAACCAATGCTTCCATAGATTCGATCGTGGTTTACAATTATAGCTTCCACACCTATTCATTTGGGATCATTTCCCAGATAAAGAAAGGGCAAGAGTCAAAGAAAAGGCGATGATGAAAATCAAGATTTCTCCAATCCCTTATGTCAAATCAAAAAAAAATCAAATAGAGGCGAAAGATACCAGAGCAATGTTGTATCAGACTACTTGTCTCTTTGTAGTTGGATCTCCAAGTTTTTGGAATGCCCCAAATTCCACTTGAGCATCCAAATCTGGGTCAATACCAGCAAAAACATCTCTGAACAAGGTTCTAGCGCCATGCCAAATGTGTCCGAAAAAGAAGAGCAAAGCAAACGTAGCATGTCCAAAAGTGAACCAACCTCTTGGACTGCTACGAAAAACACCATCGGATTTCAAAGTAGCACGATCTAATTCAAAAATTTCACCCAATTGGGCACGTCTAGCATATTTTTTCACAGTAGCGGGATCACTATAACTGACTCCATTGAGTTCGCCACCATAGAACTCAACAGTTACACCTACCTGTTCGACACTATACTTTGATTCTGCCCTTCTAAAAGGAACATCGGCTCTCACAATTCCGTCTCCGTCTACCAAAACTACTGGAAATGTTTCAAAAAAAGTAGGCATACGACGTACAAAAAGCTCATGCCCTTCTTTATCTCTAAAGATGGGGTGTCCTAACCATCCAACAGCTATTCCATCCCCGTTATCCATTGAGCCTGCTCTGAATAATCCCCCTTTCGCCGGATTATTACCGATGTAATCATAAAAAGCTAATTTTTCGGGAATTTTAGACCAAGCTTCTGACAAACTCAGATTTTCGGCTAGCCCGGCACCAACCCTTCGATATATTTCTTGCTGGAAGTATCCCTGATCCCACTGATAACGAGTGGGACCAAATAATTCGATCGGGGTAGTTGCTGAACCATACCACATAGTTCCAGCAACAACGAAAGCTGCAAAAAAGACAGCAGCGATACTACTGGAAAGGACCGTTTCAATATTGCCCATACGTAATCCTTTGTATAGACGTTGGGGCGGGCGGACACTAAGATGGAATAGACCCGCTAATATGCCCAATGTCCCCGCTGCAATATGATGAGAGGCTATTCCTCCCGGAACAAAAGGATCAAAACCTTCCGCGCCCCACGCTGGATTTACAGATTGTACTTTTCCGGTTAGGCCATAAGGATCGGACACCCATATTCCAGGACCATACAAGCCTGTTACATGAAATGCGCCAAACCCAAAGCAAGCCACCCCTGAGAGAAATAAATGAATTCCAAAGATCTTGGGCAAATCCAAAGAGGGTTTTCCCGTACGTTCATCACAGAATATTTCTAGGTCCCAATACACCCAATGCCAGATAGCTGCTAAGAAGCACAAGCCAGAAAACACAATATGTGCCCCGGCCACACCTTCGTAACTCCAAATACCCGGATTCGTTATAGTTCCTCCTGTGATACTCCAACCACCCCATGAATTGTTTATTCCTAAACGAGTCATGAAAGGGATAACGAACATACCTTGTCTCCACATTGGATCAAGAACGGGGTCAGAGGGATCAAAAACTGCTAATTCGTATAAAGCCATCGAACCGGCCCAACCAGAAACTAGAGCTGTATGCATTATATGGACAGAAAGCAACCGACCGGGATCATTCAATACGACGGTATGAACACGATACCAAGGTAAACCCATGGAAATACCCCTTTATCAAAGAAAAAATAGACACTATGTAACTTTATCGCATTGGAAAAGACTATGCTATGGACCTCACCTTTTCAGTGGATTATCCCGAAGCAAGGGTTAATATTTATTTCGTTCCGTTGGTAATAATTGAACAATTCTGTTCGTAGGAACAAAGAGAAGCAGATCTATTCTATACCCAATAAGTACCAATACGCAATGGGGGCTGGTCCCATTTTTTGTGAGCGAATGCATAGATACTTGTTCATCATTCAAACGATCCATTCGTAAGAATTTTTCTTTATTCATTCTGTCTTCCTCCATGAACCTTCGAATCTATGGATAAAATACGATAAACGGCAATATTATGAAGACAATAAACCCGTTGTTACGTTTCCACATCAAAGTGAAGTATAGTACTTAACCTCTTTTTCTTTAATTTAATGCCCATTGGTGTTCCAAAAGTACCTTTTCGGAGTCCTGGAGAGGAAGATGCAGTTTGGGTTGACGTATAGTGCGACTTGTCAGACATATTGGGTCATATGGGATTTCCCCGTTCTCTCCCCCGATGGAGATATCCTCTCTTTCGCCCAAGAAAGATTGATTGAACCATCAATAATTCGGAGCGTGAAGTGCAATTAGATCAATTTATTGGGGGATCCATATTATCAATTAGAAGAATTTATGGTTGGCTTGGACCAATAAAATGAAGTATACAGGCTCCGTTCAGAAAATACCAAATTGGTAATCTATGTATGATTACCACTCGTATCATAAATGATTCCTTTATACCATATGAGTGATCTCATACTGCCAATCAATGGAGTAATATGATGAATACATCATATATTGGGCGGAAGACATGAAACGAATTGAAAAAAAAAAGAAGTCGTAGCAAAAAGAAGTGGTACTGAGATTATTTGTCCTATATGTGCAAATAGAATTCGGGCAGATCTTTACCCGGAGTAGAGCATAAACCTAAAAGAATTGAAGAGGCCCATTCAGGAACAAGAAAATTACATCGTGATTTGGATCTCGATGAAACAATACATCAATGAGAGGTTAGTTCGATAAGTTCAGTGAATTCTAGGGAAGCAAGTCAAGTCAAAACTCATGTTTCTTGAAAAATGGAAGAAAAAGCCCCTTCGTTAGGAAAAACCCTGCTACGAAAAGAGAAAAGGGCTGGAATCGACACATTGATTCTTTTTTTGTTTCGCAATTTTTATTTTTTGAACCGTATGCATCCAAAGGTGCGTGTACGGTTCCTAAAGGATACAACTTTGTCCTAATCAACCGACTTTATCGAGAAAGATTACTTTTTTTAGGCCAAGAGGTTGATAGCGAGATCTCGAATCAACTTGTTGGTCTCATGGTATATCTCAGCATAGAGGATGATACCAGGGATCTTTATTTGTTTATAAACTCTCCCGGCGGGTGGGTAATACCAGGAATATCTATTTATGATACTATGCAATTTGTGCCACCAGATGTGCATACAATATGCATGGGATTAGCCGCTTCAATGGGATCTTTCATCCTGGTCGGAGGAGAAATTACCAAACGTCTAGCATTCCCTCACGCTTGGCGCCAATGAGTTTTTTATTTGAGAGAAAAAGAAGACTATGCCTTCGCCATATGGAATATAAATAATAAGTAATAATAGCATGGCACTTCGAGTTCGATATGAGCAAACCATTCTCGTTTTTTCATAACATGAGATTATGTATCGAGATAGTAGTATGAAACAAAGGTTATTTCCGATTTGATCTTATGTATCGGGGTTCCATTTCAGCGTCACAAACCTTTTTGCTTCCACACCAGAAGTCTCTTTCCGATATTTATGTTATGAAAGAGTATGAAAAAAAAAGATTCTTTCTTCCTTATTTGATCAGATCAAAAAGAAACTTTGGGATTGCTGAATCTCAGACGAGATAAATATATAAAGCAACGGAACCATCATAGTATTTTTTGACTCCTACGAAAGGAAGGATGGTAAATGGATCATTCAACGATCTGGGTCTGATGGATTCTATTTGTCTCTTTCTTTGATGGAAGGGAAAAAGAAATTCCATTGCAGAGCCGTATGCAATGCACAAAAGATGCCTGTACGGTTGTTCAATTCTATCTTTTTCTTCTTGTTTGTTATTCTTTATACCTTCCTTTCGCCCGATCATGCGAGATAGAGGAATCGTTTATTATGTTATATCATCAGGGTTATGATCCACCAACCTGCTAGTTCTTTTTATGAGGCACCCACAGGAGAATTTATCCTGGAAGCGGAAGAACTACTGAAACTCCGCGAAATCCTCACAAGGGTTTATGTACAAAGAACGGGCAATCCTTTATGGGTTGTATCCGAAGACATGGAAAGAGATGTTTTTATGTCAGCAGCAGAAGCCCAAGCTCATGGCATTGTTGATCTTGTAGCGGTCGAAAATACCGGGGATTTCGCATAAATCCGTGATTCCATTTCGAATCATAATTCGAATGAACCGTGATTTGATCTTTTATCTTCTTACCCGGGTAAAATAAAATAGTAAATGGAAGTAATTCATAATCATCCGGTTAGGATCGATCTAAACCAGCCCATTCTGTATACGATTCAGCATGCCAACTATTAAACAACTTATTAGAAACACAAGACAGCCAATCAGAAATGTCACGAAATCCCCAGCTCTTCGAGGATGTCCTCAGCGTCGAGGAACATGTACTAGGGTGTATGTGCGACTCGTTCAGATCATGAGCTAGAACAAATGAGACGATTTTTCCAGTCTCAATGACCAGTACCAATGAATGGGATAGAATGGAAGAACTCCATTCACTATCTAAAAATAAAGATCTATCATATACCTCTATTGTGTATGGAATTTATGGTTTCCATTGGTGCAAATCCAATCACCTCGATTTGAGATGAAAAGCAATTCTCCATTGGTAGCAAATGGTTATCCATTAAGCGGGGGAAATGGTATTTAAGAAGCAGAAATATTATGCTCCTACTCTTGCAAGAACGGACTAACAGGGTCAGCTACCTAGCCAACCTTCATAATTAAATGCCGTCACTGTATGAATAGATCTCATTGTGAAAAGACCTATTACTGGATAATTCATGGGTAGAGCCAAAGAGTGTGAACTGTACAAGTTACCAATAACATTGATTAAATGAGGGAAGGGGCTCCGGTGTATAGAGAGGGCCTCACCGTTTAAGAAGTAACCATAGAAACGATGGAAGCCACTATTTATTTATTTATCCATTTACATTTACTACCTATTTATTTTATACCTATTTTATACCAAATATCGGTAAAATTTCTTATTTTGAGGTGAAATAAATGCCTGGAAGAAATAAAAAATCGTGGTTGGGAAGGTCATAGTAGCAAAAGCCATTGGAATTTGTATTTTATACATCGGAAGAATCCGTTTTGTTATTAATAAATCAGGAGAGGGGAAAAGAATGACTGAAAGAAAAGAAATCGATTAGTTATTCATCAAAGTTTAATTTGATTCAATGACCAGAGTTAGACGAGGATATATAGCTCGGAGACGTCGAACAAAAATTCGTTTATTTGCATCAACCTTTCGAGGGGCCCATTCAAGACTTACTCGAACTATTACTCAACAGAAAATGAGAGCTTTGGTGTCCACTCATCGGGATAGAGGCAGGCGAAAGAGAGATTTTCGTCGTTTGTGGATCACTCGGATAAATGCAGTAACTCGTGAGAATAGGGTATCCTATAGTTATAGTCGATTAATACATGATCTGTACAAGAGGCAGTTGCTTCTTAATCGTAAAATACCTGCACAAATAGCTATATCAAATAGGAATTGTCTTTACATGATTTCCAATGAGATCATCAAATAAGGAGATTGGAAGGAATTCACCGGAATGATTTAAACGGAGTTCCCCGGAGAATGACCTCCGGGAAGGTAGAGTAGAAATTAATATGATAAGATAAGTAGTAGGAATGAACGAACACGTTTCAAAAAAAAAACAGATTTCTTCTTCTCCCATTCTTTTTTTTATTCTATTACGACGCAACAATCAAATCTCTCGGCTTTTTCGAACAAAACATCAATCAATCTGATTTTGAATTCCAATTAGAGTTGTTTTGATTCAATTGAGGAGTAGGCCTATTTATTTCTGGTTCTAGGACCAGTAGTTCTAGGGATCGACTCGGTTTTCTCAAATTGTTTCTCATTATTAAGAAAAGGTAACGAAGATAAAATACGAGCTTGTTTTATAGCGATAGTAATTAATCGTTGTTGTTTCAAGGTCAATCTATTCACTCGTCTAGATAATATTTTTCCCTGTTCACTAATAAATTGACTAATTAAACTCATGTTTCTATAATCAATTCGATCCCCCGATCCAATTGGGGGCAAACGCCTACGAAAAGATCGCTTGGATTTACGAAAGAGTCGCTTGGATTTATCCATGGTTTATTCCTTATCTCTAAAATCCCATTTCTTCATTCATTTCGGATCCGACCGAAATAGGACTTGATTTGTTTATATATATATAATTTCTTCCTGTTCCTTGGAAGGATGGTACACGTGTTCCGTTCGATCTATTTCTTTATCTCCCCATGAATCGTATGCTTGTAACAATAAGGACAGAATTTTCTCAATTCCAATCGACTAGGTGTATTGTGTCGATTCTTTTGAGTAATATATCTGGAAGTGCCTCGCGATTCTTTATTGAAATCATTTCGGACACAACTGGTACATTGCAAAATAACTATTCCTCTGACATCTTTACCCTTGGCCATGAACCTCCTTTGGATTCACTCAATTCTTCTATTTTCGATCCGAACCGAAGAAGAAGAAAGGAACGAAAAATAAATAGAAAATAGGTTGCTAACTCGAAATCCAATTATGAAAGATTTCGTTGCAATCAATAAAGTAATAAAATCATAAGTAATACAATTATTTCTAACTATTCATTATTCCTAATCCCAGCATTTCATTTACTATCTTATATGATCTCGAACAGCCTGCCCTAGACCCCATTTCTATTTCTGTTCTACCTCTATTAATTCTATCCTGAACCCGAGTTTGACTGAGGTTCAATCCACTTTTATTCTTTCTCTTTCCTTCCTATCCTAAAGAACTGAAAAAAAAAGGGGGGGGGGGGTTGGTCACAGAGAATTTATTGTATCTCTAATCTTCTTCATTCATCCATTCCCATATCAGTAACTAGAATGAAAAAAAGGGGAATACCAACGCATCTGGGAATAAACGATTGATCTCTATCAATAGACCTGCTAAAGACCCAAACCATAGAGTAGTTAGCACAGGTGCCACGGAGAGATATGTTTTTATATCTCGCATTGAAAATCCTCCTTCTTTATTGGAATACATATATGATCAGATGCATATGTAGTTAAAGATCACTTGTATTTGTACGCGGAATCCCTAACTAAAATGGATATGTACAATGATCCGGTAGATGAGATCCACTTGTACCTAAAACAGAAAAAGATGACCCCCTCTTCCTGAGCATTACCGATAAATATTAATTCTTTTATACGTTAGGTTTCATATGTATATAATTCTTTTATTATATGAGATATGAGACCAAAAAGAAGAAATGGCAAGAGAAATTGTATATAGATAGAGGAAATAACGATGTGGAAAACAAGACAGGGATTCTCTACAATGACACTGTACAACAATTAAAAGGGATGTAGCGCAGCTTGGTAGCGCGTTTGTTTTGGGTACAAAATGTCACGGGTTCAAATCCTGTCATCCCTACCTATTATTTTTCCTATGGCCAGTAACGAGGGGTCAATTGAGATCGATGAAAATTGGACATAATCTTTTATTTTATGATACTATATGCAATGCATGCAAAATGTATTGGGGGTACAAAAAGAATCCTTTTCTTGACAGTCGTATCTGCTGTCATAAGAAAGCGCTCTTAGTTCAGTTCGGTAGAACGTGGGTCTCCAAAACCCGATGTCGTAGGTTCAAATCCTACAGAGCGTGATTCTGTTCTTTTAATGTCGAATCACAATAAAACAACTTCACTAACTTGAACTGCAACCTGAATTTGACCCCCTGCAGATTAAGGAGGAGGTCAATCAAAAAAAAAAAGATGTTACTCAATCAAAGGTCCAACTGATCACCGCGTCTGTATTGTAAATATGCAGTTACGAATAATCCAGCCAAAGTAATAGGAATTAGACCTAAGACGATTCCAAATAGAAAAACTTCAATCATTTCAATTTATTT